CTAAAAAAAGAACATAGCCTTCGTATGATCCCTTTCTAGTACCCTATCTTGAGCAGGAAAGTGTTCAGTAGGAAAAGACTGGAAGAAATGGGATTCGAACCCATGCATGATGCAATCTTCTTGTATGTCGATTTAGCAAACCAATGCCTTAAGCCCTTGTGCTATCCCCCCATGATCAGATCAGATAGCCCTTTGGGCAACCAACCCATTTCGCTCTATCATTTCTTCTTTCTTTCCTAGCCTACTCAAAAACTATTTAGGAAGGGCTACCGTTATATACGCAATTAATAAAGGATGCCGAATCATCCACCGAATCCTATGTTTCATCCTAGTTTATTTGATGTGTATACCTGTTTTTCAGTTGGCCTCATGTATATCTAGGCCAATGTGTCTTATTGGGCTTAGTATGTGCTTAGTTTCGGTTAATCCTTAGGCTCTTTTTGATTACGTAGAAACTTGGATTATTTTTAGCCTTTGTAATCGTAATCTAATTTCAATAATTTTTTCCATAGGTTAGTTTCTTTATTTTAGAGCTCGGGGAGTGTCTTGAGTTCTTTGTTTGGTTGCCTGGGGTGGGGTATGCCCCTTCATTTATGTTTACTTCGGGGGTTCTCCTCCATCGGTCAATGTATTCTTACTTACCGAAAAGAAAGACTAGTTAGGTACCGTAGGTAGAGCATATTCCAACACTTCGGATAACCACTTGACATTGGCACCTTGGCCAGGTAGATCCGTCCCACTCTCCGGACCTCACCTCTGCTTTTTTGGAGTACGGGATGACTCGGATGGGCAGATAAAACAGAACCTGTCAGTTACGCCTTTAGGGGCCGCCACGTATAGCTTTAGTTTATGCTGTAGCATCGGTTATTGCTCTGGTTACGAATGACCCAATCTATCTATGGCAACCACCCCTACTTTTAGTAGATGGAGATGCGCACCTAGGAAAGCGCGGAATAGACCTACGTGTCGGCCAGTGCCGGGGCAGAGATAGGGACCATGAAAGCATGGGATTCAATCGAACCTTTTCGGACAATTCCTAACGCAGAAGAGGGATGCTAATAAGCTGACAGCTCAGGCATGGCTTCAATAGCGAAAGAAGTTCTTTCTGATTTGAATCAAGAAAGACAATGAATTTACGAGATCTTGATCCGTTCAGTGCCTTCACTTGTGAACAACAGGGACCCATTCTGTTGATTGCTTCTCTGCCCCAGCTCTAACAAACTGGTTTTTCTTTCTCACAGAATTAGGGAAATCATTAGATTCTTCTTCCTTCTTTCGGTAACATATACCGAGATAGGCTGGGAAATCCCCCTTCGATAGACAGGTGGCAACTTGACCTCTAAGTAAGGACAGGAACGCCCGTGCCCAATCAAACACCACAATCATGAAAAGCACCTGAACCGAGACCTAAAGCTGAACCGCTGAAGGAACCTCTTTCCGTTGTTAAAGCAAGTACGCTTTTCAAGCTTTTTCCTTACTCTTACTAAAGCAGGCACACGCAAAACTCTCTATTTGGCTTTTCACTGAAACCAATACGTCTAAACATAAGGTAGGTGCTTTCACGACTCACTAAACGGGGGATCAAAATCTTTGCGCAGTAGAGGCGGAGGACGAAGCGAATGTAGAGGACACAGCATATCCAGGGAAGGAAGATGGACTGGACTCACTCTCATTCATGGCATGGGCAAAAGCAGCCCTAATGACTTTCAGTGAAGATATGCTTATACGGCGAAGTCAGTCACAAAGTCTATGTTCGTATGCTTTCACTCTAAGCCGACCATCCAAAAAGGATGTGCACAATTGATCATTGACCGCAGTCTTCTCTTTTCTCTCCCAATGTGGGGAACTTTTTTCGGTTTTTTTCTCTTCAGCACAGCACTCAATGGTGATGCATGGCGTCATTACTGAATCCTTTCATTGACCTTTCTTTTCTATAACGAAAAAAGCCCTCCTCTCGGTGATGTGGGTGAGAAACCCAAATCAGAAAAGCTCAGCAAGCCAATGGCTCAACGGTTCTCACCACCCTCCTCTGGCGCAAACACCGTTTGCTGCGCTGCGCTCATCACGAGAAGCCGGGGAACTCTCTTGGGTGGACTTCAAGCGCGATGATAGTCAGTCTGAAGTTTTCTACTATGCCATCTTTATTAGTTCAAAGACCGGGCTTGGGGGTTGGTCTCAGTGGTCAATGAAAATGTACTAGTGTGCTGTCTTAACATGCAGAAATTTTATTAGACTGCTAGCTTTACCAGCGGTAGGAGGGTGAAAAGACGGTGCATGAGCGAAGTAGGATCCTCTTTTTTTGTATCCCATCGACGATATTCTTTGGTTTTGGTACATAACAATTTGCATAAGCAAAGTCGAATATTTGTTACAAATCTAGATCCTGCACTCTCATCTCTAGTCTCTAGCTATCATCTTAGTATATTAGTCAAGCTATATCTTGTACTTTCTTGGGCCTAACTAAGAAAAGAGAACAAGAAAAGCAAAAGCAAATACGACTTTCAGCCAGGCTGCTTCATTCAAGTCTAGGACTTAGGCAAGACTTATAAATCGAGCAGTTATAAAGCAGTTTAATCGCATTTATCGTCTCTCACTTAGCTCTGATCTGGTGTCGTCGCTCACAGTCCAAGAAGAGTAGTCCTTTCATTGGCTAGCGGGATTACGCTTAATGGGATAGACCGATCATCGCTTCCTTCCTCTACTAGTTCTGGAGTCAAGCCAGCAAAGAAGTAGACTCCTTCCTTTTTCACTGGCTAGCATCATAGGGATATTCGACGTTTAATGAGATAGTCTAGTTCTAGACTAAAGCTAGCAAAAAACAAGACTGAGGTCGATAGGGGCATTACTAGTAATTGCTAAGGTGCTTTATTAAGTATTTTCCACGCTCCTCTCCAGTCTCTTTCCAGCCTTTGTGATTTCATATACTATTCCCGTATGCCATATCTCTTATTCAATCTTGCTATACGTCCAAGCTCGGTAGTTGGAAGCAGAACTGAGACTGGATGTGACTGAAGGAAAAGGGAGATAGGTGTGATAGGAGGGCACGGTTAAACAGGTAAGCGAAGGCTCTCTCTCTCGCTCTGTGGTCTTGTGTGAACTCCTTTCCGCCCATTATTGATCTTCACTCTAAGTGAGCAGGTCAAAGCAGTTGAGGTGATAGCAATAGTAAGCAGGGAAGCAGAAGCAAAAGGTCTTCAAAGAACTTTTGTGTAATAAAGCTTCTTGGTCTCATTTCATTGGTCTCTAAGGCAAAGTCTCGCTTAATCGTTCATCGATCTTTTTCTGTAAGGCCTCGGGCCCCACGAATTCCGATTTCTGTTTTTGTTTGTATTAAAGTGTTGGTAGCTTCTAGCCTCGAGCTGGAAAGTCTCATCGGCGGGGGTACTATAGATATATCATAACTCTCTAATTGAGACTCAATCTATACAATCAATCAATCAGTATGTGCAATATACCGGTCTTTGCGATATGCTCTTTCAAATAGATCACAGATCTTCCCGCTTAGCTGCACTGCTCTCTGAGCTCTTTTGTCCGCTATCGCTTCCTCTAGTACTAGCTCTGATCTCTCTTCAGCAGTTGCAGTACGATTCTTTAATTCATCTCCTGCCCTTTATAGTCGTAATCGCTAGAAACTCTATATCATTGGCAATTGGCATTGGCGTAATCTTTTTTCTCCTGTCGGAAGGGGGTCCTGTCGAAAGCAAGAAAAGGCATTGCAAATGGCGTGCCCTTACTCTAATTCTAAATAAAGCTCTTTTGCGCTCTTGGTCAGGCCTGTAACAAGTATCTAAAAAATCTTTTCTTTTCGGCCTATGGTTCGGTCAAAGCAATGACTTGAGTGAGTAAGGAAGTAGGACCTTTTTACCCCGGCTGTGAGTTATTACTGACCCCTCTCTGTCTCTCCCCCGCGCTGTGAATGAAGTGAGTAATTCGTTGGTGCTTGCCCTTCAGTAAGTAGTTCGGATGGCTGGATACATGCTACGCTCTGCCACGCTTGCCTGACCGCGAGAAGCCTTAGGGTAAAATAATCTTGAACAGCAATTTGAGAGCATCTTTGGAATTGAAAGAAGGGGCTAACCTGACTTTCACTTTCATAAAAAGAGAAAACTGGACTTGCACTTTAAGAAATGGAATTGCGATGAGCCAGAAGTTAGAATCTCGCCTAACCACCTGTCTCCGTCTCCCGTAGTTCCCCCCAGAAACATCCGTTTGCCTACTTCTACTCTGGCCGGGGGTAACAGTCTTTTTGAGAACCAAGTGGCCCTTGAGGAAGACCTTCAGAAAACCCCTCTAACTCGGGGAAAGGAATTCAAGCCCATAAAATGAGTCAAGTCTATGATAGGTACCAATAGTCTTTATGGCGCTCTTACCCCTTATGCAAAGCACCAATGACTTCGGTCTTCTGAAAGGGGCTTAGGGCATATCATCAAAGAAAGAATCCCGAGGAAGGGGGTGAAGCTGAGGTTAGAAACGGTTTCTCCCGCTGTTGCTAGTTCTTCCGTTGTTGGTAGTTCCTCAGGTCGGGTTGTTTATTTTTCAGAGCTTTTTCAATTCTTTCAGAACCTTTCGTATGCGCCTATTGGAAGATTTGGGCTACCTCCTCTCTTTCCGATCTCATTCAGATAATAAGCCAGTCCGGTTTATTAGATAGTGAGTGGGTAAGAGAGGTGCTTGGTCTGTCTCCGAATGTGGGCCTAGAAGCATTAGCCGAGTCTCTGAATATTCCCGAGGGTTCTCAGGATAAAGACAGCCTTAAGGTGCTAACGGAGCTTCCACGGTCTCAGTCCATGAAGGTGCTTGCTTTATTGGTTGGCAGCTTGGTTATAGTCGTTATGAAGAATGAAGGAGCGACGAAGGAGCTCACTTCCACGACATGGGAAAGGATCATGGGATGAGGAAAAGAAAGAAAAGGTGCAAGGTGAGGAGATATCGAGAGGTAGAATAGGTGAAATGAGTTCAAAGGAATTAGTTAAGACACGCTTCTTTAGCACAGGCCACGG